GGGGTACATCTTTATCCTCGTCCCCGGCTATTTCGCATTGATATAAGCAATGACGAGCAACGTTTCACTCATTCCTGACGAAGTGTCAAAGTAAGCCCTTAGATTATAAAAATATGGATCTCCTTGGGTAGGATTTGAACCTACGACCAATCGGTTAACAGCCGACCGCTCTACCGCTGAGCTACCCAGGAACAATGCGGAGAATTCAATCCTATGTACACTCGAAGACTCTTTTTCTTCGGACCGACCTATGACCAGTGCATGAACCGTTGGACGGAGCTTTCTCCGGAACTTCGCGTACACCCTAACCTCTATTATACGGAGAAGGGGTAACGATAGCAATCCCTTTCGCCCCCCCGTCGTTTGCCTACCCTTTCTGACTGACTAAAAGGTATGTGAAAAAAAAAAAAAGATGATGGAGTGAATGATTCTGTTTCGAAATAAAAACTAATAAAGATTCTTTCTATTCCATTAATATTCTTATTAATAATTAATAATCTGTCTCAATTGATTTTGATTTGATGTAAATTTTTCTTTGTGTCATGTCATCATTATTATGTATTATATAAAGGATTACGCATCATAGGCATAGGCATTTCATTTCATTTTTTGGAGGAAAATAGAGACCGAAGTATGAACGGAAAGAAACCTAAATATAAGCAAAAACAATTGATACCGAAAGGATTCTATTTCTTATTGGAGAGGATGCAGAAACCTCAACAGAACCCTCATTGGGAGTGGGGTAAAGATCATCAATATTTATTGAATAGATATTTATTGAATTTATGGACAAAATGGAATTTGGGATTGTTAACTGAAATCTTTTCCAATCGAGAACACAAGCTCTTCGACTTTCTATTTATCATTTGTTCCAATTCTTCACATCGAATCCATATATTCAATTTAGTGTTACTTTTCGTATCACTAATCTTTCCATATCGTTCGAGTAAGAAAAGTGTGGTAGAAACAAACTATTTACATTTGTCAAAAAGAGTTTCTGTTACTCGTATGAACCACAGTAAATGTGAACGGGGAATGCAAGGCGAATCGAATACTTTAAAAAAAAAATATGCTTGTAAGAAAGATAATAAGAGAGATAATAGAATAATCTCCGAAGAGGATAAAGCAGCTATTAATAAAGAGAAAGACTTTAATATTTTCGGTTCGGGGAAAGGGATAAAAAAAATATATGCTGATTTTCAGATATATTTCACTTTAAATTCGACTGAGAATAAGTATTTGGATTGTGAAAAAAATCTTTATGAATGGCTTTTTCAGGGAGAATATATTAACCACGAACGTATCAATGAGCAACTAATAAAAAATTTGGCTATTCGGCGGTATTTTCCTTCTGTTCTTACCGGGACGGAGCAAGATAAAATAGAATCAAATTCGTTTTCAAAGTTTTATTTGTCAATCTCTCAACAATCTTTTGCGAAAGACATAGAATATGTAATAAATAATTTATTTCCGGGGGAAAGAGAAATCTTAATTGATAATTTTCCAAAATCGATTCGTTATGCTTTTTTGGACATACTACTGATAGAAAAACTATATATAGATTTTTATAGCACTAAAAGTTCTATCAAAAATATCAAATCATCTGAATTTTTTGGATATTCTATGCGATCAGATGACAATAATAGAATAGTTGATGCGTGGAATATAAGAAAATCCTAAAATATCTGTTTGAATCATCTCGTTCTTCTGGATGCTGGATCTAAAATTAATCGAAGGAATAAATGTGATATAAACATATTGGATTTGATTATTTCTGTGAATCGTAGTACATGTTGGAATATTCTTTATCCATTCCGGTCCTCGCGCGAAGACAATGAACAAAATATAAATATATTCTACAATTTTTTCCGATCCGAATCATTGGTAACAATAATAGATCGTTTCGCTTTATTAATTACCGAACCCGAATCTAATGAGTTTTGTGATCATAGTTATAAGGAGCTTATTCTTCATTTAAATCATATAATGGAAGAATTTTATAATGAAATATATATATTATTATCATTATCATCCAACGACAAGAATAAGTTAAACAATACAAATTCTTTTTTTTTATCATGTATTTCACCAAATAAAGGTATTACTGTTGAGAATAATGAACATCTACCTTGGATCATTCGGGAAAAATTGATAAAAATTCCTTTTAGGGAAAGTTTAGAAAGATCTAATATAGCAGATCGCGAAACTAATAAATTAATTAAAAATGAAATTCATATACATTTTAAAGAATTATTAAATAGATCATATTTAATAAAAAAATCATACTTTCTTTTAAAGAATCAAATTTATGTGCTTTGGATAGAAAATGAAGGTTGGGGTAATGTCGCAAGGAATACAATTAACCGACATTTATTTAATTGGAAAGGAACTGGAAAAAAATGTTTTAATTATTTTAAAGTTTATAAAGGCAATAAATATGTTAATTGGAATGCGGATGTATGTGAATTGTCCGATAAAACTGGGAATTTGACAGAATTCCTAAAGAATTTTGTTTCTTCTAAAAATAACTTTTTTGGAATAGTATACAATGAAATGAGATCTTTCATTAATGAAAATTCGAGCGGTCGATATGTGAAATTTAATAATAATTACTTTAAGTTTTTTTTAATTCGTGAAAACTTTATAAAGGTGTTTGAGTTTCTGATTTATAAGTTCAAAGATTTTTTTTATAAATTGAGTTCTTTGTCAAATTTCATTGATACTAGAAGTATTTATTCAAAAAGAAATGTTTTAGATAATTGTGAATTAGAATTTGAATTTTTGATCGATGAAAAATCAATAGCACCCTCGTCTTCGAATGGGATATCAGTAGATCAAATTATCATCGATGTATTCCGCAACGAACTCAACAATGATATTTATTGCATAGAACCACTTGATAACACTACTTTTTCCATATTTAAGAATCAAGACAATTTGAATCCCGCAAAACTATTTAATGAGAGTTCCCTGAGAACTTATTTTCGTGGGGCAAATACATTAGAGTTTTCGGATTATTTGAATCATCTCCAGTTGGATCCCAATAAAAGATGGTCCTTCTTTTTCCTCCGCAATACGAACAAAAATCCTATTCGAAACTATGATCTTACATATGAACAATTATTAAATATTTTGCCTATATATATATCTCCTTCGTCTATCGTTGAAATAATATCTTTTCTCTCGGAAAAGGAAATTTTTTCAATTATTCGGTCACAGATATCCGAGATTTCTTCCCCCGAGTATCCAAAAATAAATTGTGATCAAATATTTGCATTTGTTTATAACTTATATAAATTAAATTCATTAACTGAAACTAATTCATTTATTCGTGGAAAAAGAAATATTGACTTTATTAGAAACTTTCCTATTATAGCACCTTTAACGGAAAAACAAATAGTAAATTTCGAGATTACTTACTATTACCAGCAAATTATCGCTACAAAGGAGTTTGATATTTTATTGGGTAAAAGGACTTTAAACCCGAAAATGAGTCTTATTCAAAGTAAATCTTACGAAAAAAATGTGCTCTCTGAAATTTTTGGAGGGACGCTTTATCGGATCAAAGGATTGTTTGGAAGAGATAGTTTAATGGAAGATTCGAGAAACGGGATTGAAAACGAGGTTATGAATAGGGAAAGAACCTATTTTAATTTCTTCAATTCCTTCGGAGAAAATGAAATTATTTCTATATCATTTTTTTCACCACATCTAAAAGAACTAGTTAGAGAAACAAAAATGTATGTGATATCTCAAAAAGATGATGTTTATAAAAGATATAAATTGATCGAACCATATATGCCGTGGTTTTTTACTCGTGAATGGTGGGAGTACTTTTATAATATATTCTTCTCAGAAGCATTTTCAAGGATATTACTAAACAGTAATCATCATATTTTGCACACTGAGGATGTAGGAAAAATAAGAATTGAAATAGGAATTGGTGATCAACCAAACAAGCCATTATTTAATTTTAAATTCAGAAGGCCATTAATAAATTATTGGAATGATGAATATTTAATAATAGGTTTGTTTATCCTTGTTCTCTTACTCTCTGAAAACTCGGACCATATTGACCTATGGAGACGCTTCGGAATATTTGAATACTTAACAAATTCTTCACAAAAATATCGTTTGGATACGTTTATGTATCCCCATTTGGATACGATATATCATCATTCGAAATACCTTCATCCTTGGGTATTATATTATTCGACATTCTTTTATTGGATATTCTATTATTTGATATTATTCCATCATTTGATATTCCCTCATCGGATATTCCATTATTTGTTTAGTAGAAGAAACAATTTTATATATATATATAATTTTATAAGGATAAGGATAAGGAGTTTCCACTATTTTCTGATAAATATCGATTATTTTTGGAAGGAGATTAATAAATATTTATCCACAAATGAAAAAATTAAAGTATGGTTAAATAATAACGAAAGCCCGGACCCTTTTTCGATAGAGAAAGAATTATTGATTCGGTCCCTAATAACAGAAAAAAATGTTTTTCAGTATGGATCAAATACTACTTATCGTAATTCATTGAATAATTATTTTGGTTATCGGATTACTAATAAAGAAGGGTTTTATTACTTAGTATATTTGGCTGAAAGCTATAAGAAGGATCTAATGAATTACCCACTTAATCAATTTGATTCGGCGGAATCTCGGGTTTTCCTCGCGTTTCAGCAAAGAATGACTTCATTGAATCTTAAATCTAGAATGATTTCTGCTCCATTCGAATTAGGATTATCCCTTTCCAAAGGTATTTTACTAATAAGTACCACGGAAACGGAAATAGAAAGATCATCATATTTAATAGAGGATCTAGCAGTAGACTCTTGTGTTTCTTTAATACAAATATCTATGAGGTATTTGTATAAAGAGGATTATTCGTATAGATGTGATCATTACATTATAGAGAACGAGATAACACTTTTTATGAGAATTCTGTGCCGATTAATTTCTGTCTTGGAAGCAGTGAAAAAAATGCCCCCCTCCATAATATGGATCAAAAATATTCATGAAGTGAATGATATCATAGTTAAAACTCAACTAGAACCTACTAGACCTAGTGTTGAAGTATTATCACTTCAATTACATTTATTATTAATATCTTTCACCGAGATTGCCAATAATACTTATAGTAATATGATTGTTATTGGTTCAACCCATCTTCCCGAAAGAATGGATCCATCTCTAATATGTCCAAATCGATTAGATAGATTAATAAATGTTCGAATGCTTAGTATCTCAGAACGGCAAAAGGGATTTCCTATTCCCCTACGTAGCAAATGTTCTTCTCATCTAGAGAATATTGATTGGTCTTTTCTCAATGAGTTTGGATATGGAACCTTCTCTTATTATGCATTACGAGATTTAGAATCAATTGCTAATGAATTTTTATTATTCGGTATTTCCCGCGATGAATGGGTTTTCTGCAATAATAAAATCAGAGCTTTTTTCTATGGACAAATCATTCCCAATGACGTTTTTTACAAAGCTTTTGTTGATAGGTTTTTCGATTGCGAAAAGTATATAGATATTAGTCGAAATTACGAAAAACATCTTTATAGAGTAGGAAAGGCTATTGAGAACATAGTTATAAGAAGTATTAAAACGAGCCCTCTATGTGAAGGTAAATCTACTGACATTTTTTTGAAAGGCAATTTTGATAATTTGTTTAAATATTTAGAATCTTCTATTACTGAAAACACTATAAAAGAATTTACTATACTATCCTATATTCTGGGGTGCTTAGCTGGATTAGCAACTCGAGATTCTTGGTTTATATCGGAAAATAAAGAAGAAAATTCAATATTTTTCGAGGATGAATATGAAAATTCTTTCGATATAGCCTGTTCTTTTTCGGAGAATCTTTTGGTAGAATTTCCATGGTTGGAAACACATCAATATAATTCTATTAATAATGAAATCAATAATAAAGTAAGATTTGCTTCTCATCCTGAAACAAGAGTTCCTATGGTTATAATGCAAATGCAAAAATTTTATACTTTTTCATACAGGAGGGCGGTGAGAAAATACGGAATGGCGACCGATACAGCTTTTACTTTCAGTAAACGGCGTCTCGATTTTTTTTGCGATAACTTATATTGGATAGGAATACCGGATAAATTCTTTCAATTTGAATCTGAAATAGCAGCACTTTATGGATATGGAAAGATTATAACGAAACAGCTTTTCCGTTTCAAATCTATTTTTTATTATCCTTTTCGTTATGGTTATAAGAGGTTCTCATATGAAGAATCACTGAAAATGTTAGAGATAATAGAGTCCCAAATGGAAGAGATTTTATTGAAAGAACAATCTGTAATATTTGAGATCCCTCCATCGACGAAATATCAATTATCTTATGAACCATTGTTATTCATGAGGAAACGATTCGTCTGGGATCCCACAGATTTATCAATATTTGAAAAAAATCCCCCTGTTTTGTTTTCACTTCGAGAATTTTTTGTGGATAAAGAAACGATAAAACAGCTTTATATTATTTACGAAGAAAAATTTAAAGTTTTAAAGGTGAAAAGAGATTTCAGAGACTTTTCTGTTTATTATAAAGAGGAAGAAGAAGAAGAAGATGAAGAAAATTTAAAAGATGAAAATGAAGATGAAGATGAAGATGAAGATGAAGAAAATTTAAAAGATGAAAATGAAGATAAAGATGAAGAAATAAATAGCAAAAGTAAATTGGAAAATAAATTCGAACGGAATTTTGGTGTCCTACTCGAATATGTATACGGAAAAAAATCCGAAGTTTTGTATGAACCCTGGTTGATTGAATCTTCGTCAAAGAATAATTTGTTTTTTACTCGTCTCGAATCATTAAATAATTACGAAGAATGGCTTGACGTAAATAGTTCATTATATACTTTCATTCATAGTACTCTTTTTGAAAGTCACAAATATTTATCAAATTTATTTATATCTAACAGAATGTCATTGAATAATATAATGAAAATGCTTCTGAAGGATAGAAATATTTTTCAAAAGGAAATTGAAACTTTACTTTAAAAAATTTCCATATCGAAACCAGAAAAAAATAATTAACAAAAAGATTTTGTAAAGTAAAGAAGGTGCTTCATTTACCTCCGTGTAGGCTAGGTCACCCTACAATGTTGGTTATGTCTCTCCATGAGATAGTAGGCATTAAGGAAGTGGGAAATCAATATCGAGAATTAATTATCATAATATTGACTATGAATTATGAGAAAGCTACAAGAATAGTCGCTTAAGAAGAATATTCAATTAATAAAAGATAAAAATAAATAAAAAAAATAGGATATTTTCAAAACGAAAGTGGCAGTTCATGGAAAAGGTGGAATCGGTAAATCAACGACAAGTTGCAATATTCCAATTGCTTCAGCAAGACGTGGTAAACGAGTTTCACAAATTGGATGTGATCCTAAACATGATAGTACTTTTACCCTTACAGGATTTTTGATACCTACCATTATAGATACTTCACAATCCAAGGATTATCATTATGAAGATGTTTGGCCCGAAGACGTAATTTATAAAGGTTATGGGGGGGTTGATTGCGTGGAAGCGGGAGGACCACCCGCAGGAGCTGGGTGTGGAGGATATGCAGTAGGAGAGACTGTTAAATTATTGAAGGAATTAAACGCTTCTTATGAATATGATATTATTTCATTTGATGTATTAGGTGATGTAGTCTGTGGAGGTTTTGCTTCTCCATTAAATTATGCGGATTTTTGCATTATAATTACAGATAATGGATTTGACGCATTATTTGCAACTAATCGTATTGCTGCTTCTGTTGGGGAAAAGGCGCGTACACACCCACTTCGGCCGGCGGGCTTGGTAGGAAATCGTACATCGGAAAGAGATCTTATTGATAAATATGTAGAAGCTTGTTCAATGCCCGTATTAGAAGTATTACCTCTCATTGAACATATCCGAGTATCTAGAGTGAGGGGTAAAACATTATTTGAAATGGTTGAATCTCAGCCCTCTCTTAACTATGTTTGTGATTTTTATTCAAATATAGCGGACCAAATATTATCTAAACCAGAAGGAATTGTACCGAAAGAAGTTTCCGATCGAGAATTATTTAGTTTACTTTCCGATTTTTATTCAAATCCTATCGGGAATAGGGAAGAGAAAAACGATCGAGAGAATTCGCTTGATTCTATGATAATAATTTAAGACTTAAATTATTTTGTTCATTAATCAAAGAAATATATCTATGTCAGTGAAAACATCTGAAACTCTCACTTTTGAATGCGAAACGGGTAACTATCATACTTTTTGTCCCATTAGCTGTGTAGCTTGGTTATATCAAAAAATTGAAGATAGTTTTTTTCTGGTGGTAGGTACAAAAACATGTGGTTATTTCCTGCAAAATGCCCTCGGAGTTATGATCTTCGCGGAACCCCGTTATGCCATGGCAGAATTGGAAGAAGGAGATATTTCAGCTCAATTAAATGATTATGAAGAGTTAAAAAGACTTTGTTCTCAAATAATAAAAAATAGAAATCCTAGTGTTATTATATGGATCGGTACTTGTACCACGGAAATAATAAAGATGGATTTGGAGGGCATGGCACCAGAACTGGAAAATGAAATCGGAATACCAGTTATAGTAGCGAGAGCAAATGGACTGGACTATGCCTTCACTCAGGGAGAAGATACTGTGCTAGCTGCTATGGTACATCGTTGTGCCGAACGAGATTCCTATTTATTAGGTGATGAACGAAACCAAACTGTACAGAATCAAGCTTTACAAGATTCCTTTTTCTTTCCCGGGAATAAGGAAGAGACTCTCGAACCTATTATGAATCCTAAGAAAGATCCTCCTTTAGTTCTCTTTGGATCCCTACCTTCGAGCGTTGCTTTTCAACTTGGTTTAGAATTGAAACGCCAATCTATTCAAGTATCAGGTTGGTTACCTGCTCAGAAATATAATAATCTTCCATTATTAGGCGATGGGGTTTACGTTTGTGGTGTTAATCCATTTTTGAGTCGTACAGCAACGACTTTAATGCGACGTCGGAAATGCAGATTGATTGGAGCACCTTTTCCTATCGGTCCCGATGGAACACGTGCTTGGATTGAAAAGATTTGTTCTGTGTTTGACATTGAACCTCGGGGCTTAGGGGAAAGGGAGGAACAAGTGTGGGAAAGCTTGGAAGATTATCTCGATTTGGTACGCGGAAAATCCGTATTCTTTATGGGAGACAATCTTCTAGAAGTATCTCTAGCACGATTCCTAATTAGGTGTGGAATGATTGTTTATGAAATTGGTATTCCATATATGGATAAACGATACCAAGCTGCTGAATTAGCATTTTTACAGAATACGTGTGGGAACATGTGTGTTCCCATGCCACGAATCGTAGAGAAACCAGATAATTATAATCAGATACAACGTATGCGTGAGTTACAACCTGACTTAGCCATCACTGGGATGGCTCACGCTAATCCATTGGAAGCAAGAAAAATTAATACCAAGTGGTCAGTCGAATTTACCTTTGCTCAAATTCATGGGTTCACCAATGCAAGAGATATTCTTGAACTTGTTACTCGTTCATTACGACGTAATAATGGTTTAGAAGATTTTGGTTGGACCAGCTTAGTGAAAAGGGGTAAATAATTTAAGAATGTAATAAAATTTATGAATTTATGGAATGTTTGGAGAATCTAAACAGAAGAAACTTATTAATCAGTAAGAATGTTATATAAAAGATTTTATTAACAAGTCAAGTTTATTATTCTTGAATATTTGTATTTATGTATGAAGGGAAGGAACAATAACTAGCGTGGTCCGTATATGTGCGCGGAAGTGAATGCTTTTCGCTTTGTTCTACGTATCAATAACGAGATATACAACATATATCTTGTTATTGGTATATATCTCATCGTAATTCATATGAAGTATTGAGGGCAGTGAATGAATGGAGGTATTCGTCTTTCCAAAGGGACAATTATATTGGTATCTCGGAAATAAAACTGGACGATCTTAAGATAGGCACTAAAGTCCTATTTTTCATACGGATATGTATATAGATAATAATGAATATACTATAATAATCTTATGATTCTGTATCATCCCCATGCTTGGAGTATTCCCCGGATGGTCCGAATCCGGAGATTTTGATGAATCACTAGGATTTGAAGATATAAAAATATCTCTTCAACTAATTAATAACACAATATTTTTTATTCACTAACAAATAACAAAACAAATGGTATATTTATATGCGATAACACAGTCTTCAATATTATAATTAAACTATAATACATAATATGTTCGGACCTTAGATATCTATCCCGATTTCGGACCGATACTCTAATATATATATTAGTAAAAAAAAGTAAATTCGTGAGGTGATGGGTATTGATTAAGAAAGCGGGGGAATCCATATCAGTGCACCATTGCTACTCCAATTCTTGAAATTATACCTACTTAATCAATCCTTGATTTTGATTTCTTATCTTTTTATCTTTTAAAAATCTTTCTTTAACCTTGACCAATGGATAAAAAATATATTCTAATTTTAAATATGAAGATCATAGTCATATTTCATCATTATATTATTAATAATATCAACATACCTGGTATTAATCCGAATGAATAATAAGATATTCTTCCTCCTTCTCCATATCTCAATACTTCCCCTCCGAAAAAACTTGAGATACCGACGCCATTAACAATCCCATCGAGGATCCGTTGATCAGGAAAAGAAATTATTTCGGCTAATGTTCGTGTACCTCAAACAAATACCGTATTATAATATCCATCTATATAACCTCGGAAATACGACCAATTGTATAAGGAACTTGGAAAATAACCTAAAATTCCTTCTGATTGAGGATCCGTTTCTTCTTGTAGGTTCCGCGAGAGAAAGAGAGGTCCGTAAAGAATAAGAGCAATAAATATTCCCAAAAATGCTGTACCAACCGAAGTAGTTGCATTTATCCAGAATTCTTCAGAATCCATTTTATGAGAATAACTCAATAATGGATCCAGCCAATAGGATAATAAATCAAAACCCATTTTTTCTTTAGAAAAGGGAACTCCTATAAATCCAATGAACAAAGTGGGTATTGTTGGCACGAGTAAGGGGAATAACATTATGTTATTTGATTCCTTGGGATATAAAGGATATTCTTTCTGAGAATAATGAGTCGAAACAAGATTCTCCATATCTTCCTCACCAGATTCTTCAATATTCTCTAGAGGATTAAAAAATTCTAATTCTTTCGAACCCTTTTTATTTTGTACGAATGACAACTCAAAATCCATTCCCTTACCAGATGTTCTAATTTGATTTTCCTCCCATATAGAAACAGAAGAAGAAATAGAATGTTTGTTGGATGGGTTGGCACGAAAATCTCCTTCGGGAGTGGGGAAATACATACGGAACATATAGAATCCAGTTAGTCCTGCTATAAACCAAGCCATCCACCCGAGAATGGGAAAGTATAACCGACTATCGGCAAGAATCTCATCTTTGGACCGAAAACAAGCAAAAGGTGGAATACCGCAAGGAGAGAGTGTGCCTAGAAGAAAAGTGGTTCCTGTAATTGGCATGTATTTTCTCAAGCCACCCATAAAAGCCATATTTTGGCTTTTATCGGGACAATATCCAACAATAGGTTCCATAGAATGAATGACCGATCCGGATCCAGGAAATGATAGAGCCTTAGAATAAGCATGCGTAATAAGATGGAACAGAGCAGCTCGATAAGAACCTATACCTGGGGCTAACATAATGTAACCTAATTGGGACATTGTAGAATAAGCTAAGACTCTTTTAAGATCTTTTTGAGCAAGAGCTATAGTGGCTCCTAATAGGGCTGTTATTCCACCTATCCGAGAGATTAGGCTCATCATAAGGGGTAAAGCTTTGAAGAGCGGGAACATTCGAGCTACGAGAAAGATTCCCGCTGCTACCATAGTAGCAGCATGAATAGGGGCTGAAATAGGAGTGGGTCCTTCCATAGCATCAGGCAACCATACATGAAGTGGAGATTGTGCGGATTTAGCTACTGAACCTGGGAATGGGGAGAGAGCACAGAAGGTAGCGAAAAATAAACTAACTTCATGATTGGCGAGCAACTTATTGAATAATTCAGATAAATCTTCAAATTCGGAACTGCCTGTTATCCGATAGGAACCTGAGATTCCCAATGATGATCCAGAATCTCCTACACGATTAGTTATAGAAGCTTTTTGACGAGCATTAGCTGCATTAGGTCGAGTGAACCGAAAACCTATTAATGAATAAGAGCACATCCCTACTAATTCCCGAAAGATATGAATTTGTATTAGATTGGGACTAAGAACCAATCCTGGCATGGGGGCATTGGAGAGACTGGGATAAGCGAAGAACCTTAGATATCCTTGGTCATGAGGCATATGACTGTCACTGTGAATCGTAACCATAACTCCTATAGTAGTAATTGGTACTGGCATAATGGGAGTGAGTGGATCAATCAAATAACCTACTTCCAAAGTAACATTTTTATTGTGAATCCAAGACCATAAGTATCGATAAATGGGATTACCAGTAATTTGTTGCCAAGAAAGACGGGGAGGAATGAACATAGCTGTGCCTAGCAGTGAAATGCTGATAATAGCATATATACGACGAAGATTTTTGGTTGCCTTTGGAAAGAAAAACAATCCCAATCCTATTAGAATGGAGGATATAAGTGGAAATAAAGGAACCATCCAAGCATGATATATTAGTTTCATAGAAGATTCTTTCGGGAATGAAACTATTTCATTTTTGGTTTATAATTTACAATATGGGGAAGAAAAAAGGGAATAAGTGAATGATGAAATTATATCCCATTTATTCGAAATCTTTATTCGAATAAAATTTGGATCAATAAAATTGATTCTTCTTCATTCAAAAAATAACTGAAATATTGCTAAAAAAATTTTTATTATTATAAAATAATGAGTTATTATAAAGCAATGAGATTTTACATGTATCTCCCTAATTAATAGATATTTTCCATTTCTATCAGAAAATTAGTTGTTCGTAGCAAAACTTGATGAAGGATGGAACAATTGGAAAGGAAATATTTACTTGTTCTACTCCAGTTACTAACATTTAATTTCGATTTTCCAATCTATAACCATTTCCTATTTATAAATCCAATTTTGTAATGAATGCATACGCAGTAATTGAAACCGGAGGTGAGCAAATCCGAGTGGAACCAGGAAGATTTTATGATGTTCGTCATTCCGCGTCATTGAGACCAAATCTCTCGAGCCCAAATACTAAAATATTAATCTATCGAGTATTAATGATTTATCATGAATCTACCATAAATCTTGGACATCCTTGGTTGGGAGGTGCAGTAGTGAAAGGAAGAATTCTGCAGTCCCGTCTTGAAAACAGAATTACCATTCATAAAAAGCGTTCTGGAAAGAAAACATGACGTAAGTTAGGACATCAACAAGATTTGGTTCGATTTGTAGTGGATTCCATCTGTCCAAATGGGAAAGATTTATATGAATAAATTAATTATTCATATGATACGATTCCCAATATCAATAGTATTGGGAGCCTTTATTTTCTAAGCGTAAATCCTTCAATTATTAAAAAAAAAATGACTATACACAAACTATACATGTTTCTGCAAGAATATACATATATATAGAGGCATTCCTCGTTATGGCGGTCCCAAAGAAGCGTACTTCTAAATCGAAAAAGAAAAGCCGTAAAACTGTATGGACAGAAAAAGCTAATCGGGCTGCGGTAAAAGCTTTTCCTCTAGCTCAATCTATTTCAACTGGTCGTTCCAATAGTTTTTACTACTATACAACAAAATAAAATCTGAATAATCTGAAATTGAATCCATTCATAAATCAGATGAATTACGACATAGATATAGATAAAGATTAGGATAGGATTTATTAGCTAATTTTAAATTTAGCTAATAAATCCTATCCTATAGCAACTGTATCTTCTGAAGAAAATGCTCCCGTGTATGGAAATAATAATTCTTCCATAAAAAAAAAAAGAATAGTTTAATTTACAAATTTCTGGATTTTTTAAACTATAACTATATATGAAATATTCTATATATATATATATATATATATATATATATATAGAATATTCTTTTTCGACAAGATAAGAATATTTGATATTAAGATTCTTCTCTATACTTCTCCATTTATAGATCCAGAATAGCTTTTCTCTTTCCTTCCTCTCCACCAAGTTTAAAGATGTTCATTCTGTTATGAAGCCCAACGAAAAGATTCTTCTCGGAGCAGCGGGATTTGAACCCACGACCTCCATCACCCCAAGATGATACGCTACCTAGCTGCGCTATGCTCCGTTACAACAAAATAATTCATTATAATATTCTAATTAGTGAAAGTTTATATTTAAGATTACCATATAATTTAATTATAATGTTATTTGACATTTTAGTATAAAGCATGCTATTATGTTCTACGACGAGCCGCCATGGTGAAATTGGTAGACACGCTGCTCTTAGGAAGCAGTGCTAAAGCATCTCGGTTCGAATCCGAGTGGCGGCATCTTTGCACCTATCCTATGAAATAAAATAGATTGATTCTTCATTAAATTAAGATCTTTTTACATTTGTAATTTAAGATCTATTCATCTTATCTATTTATATATGTATATATAAATATATATTTATTTATAATAAATCAATCTGTGAAATGAAATTTTTTAATCAGTTCATTCCAGAATAATAATGTAATGTAAAAAATTTAAATTATTACGATACTCAGAACCTTGGAACATATATTAGCTCACACACCTCTCTTTCTCCTTTTTTCCGTCACCCTTCCCTATTGGGGAAAATTGATCTATATGAGGAACAAGAAACTGAGCAATTTAGGCCGAAGAAGCGTGATAATTACTTTTATTTGTATAACAGGATTTCTATCAACTCGCTGGCTTTACCCCGGGCATTCACCATTAAGTAACTCATATGAGTCACCTATGTTTCCTTCACGGAGCTTCCGTTTAATTCATACGGTTCTGATTCGGAGCCAGAATGATTGGTTGGGTACAATTACTGCACCAAGTGCTATGTTAACTCATGGTTCTGCTACTTCAAGTGTTCCCAGAGAAATGCAGCAATCCGCAGTCCTAGTGCCTGCTCTACAATCTCATCGGTTAATGATGCATGTAAGTATGATGATGTTCAGTCACGCAACTCTTTCACGTGGGTCCCTATTAGCAATAGCTCCTTCGGTCATTACATCAAAAAAGAATATGGATATCCTAATAATTACTTCCGGTATAGACTCATCCATCTGGTCCTCCTCAGAAAAGAGCGATGAACGGGGAGAGTGCGATTCACCAAACACTCCCTTTCTGTTATCTATAAATTCTCGTGAAGACCAATTGACTTAACAATCAGATCATTGGAGTTATCGAATTACTAGTCTAGGCTCTCCCCTTTTAACCTTAGGTATTCTTTCCGGAGCAGTGTGGGCTAATGAAGCATGGGGATATTATTGGAACTGGGATCCCAAAGAGACTTGGGCTTCAATCACTTGGCTTATGTTTGCAACTTATATGCATACTAGAATAACTAAGAGTTGGCGAGGTAAAGAACCAGCAATTGCAGCTTCCTCGGGGTTTTCCACAACTCGGATTCGTTACTTAGGAGTTAATCCCTCAGGAAAAGGTTTACACAGCCATGGATGGTTAAGTTAATCCAGGATGTAATTTAATTTAAAGTGCACTTTGCTTTGTTTCGTCGATCAAAATAATTTTCGAGATTATATGAAATTATAAAAATCACTATTTGAAATAAATAATTGTGAAAATCAAATAGTGATTTTTATAATATGTATTTATTACTTAGAAGTAATCAAACTCTTAACTACCGCTTCCGGAGATCCCAGGATAGAATAAAATCCACCTTGCTGTTCCACAAGGGTAAGACCAGATCGGGATAAAAACCAATGCCTATTATAGGCAACAATAAGCGAATTAGAATGAAAATCTCTCGTGGTCCAGAATCCATGATGTGGGAAATCGGAGCATTAGAAACCTTATATCCATAGAACATTTGACGTAACATGGGCAACGAGTAAATAGGGGTTAAGATTATTCCAATTGCTTCTATTACGGTAATAATTATTTTCGAAGTAAAGGAGTAGTTTCGACTACCAACCATTCCCAAAGAAACCATTAATTCTGATATGAAGCCACTCATGCCCGGTAATGCGAGAGATGCCACTGGAAAGCTACTAAACATGGTGAATGTTTTAGGCATTGAAACAGCTATTCCCCCCATTCGGTCAATGAAAAGGGTACGTATTCTATCATAACTTGTTCCTGCCGAAGAAAAGAGGGCAGCACCAATTAATCCGTGAGGAATCATCTGTGGAATAGCTCCATTAAGGCCTATATCTGTTACGAAACCAATACCAATAGGTACGAAACCCATATGAGATACTGATGAATAAGCAATTCTTCTCTTTAAATTACGTTGACTCAAAGGGATTGGAGCTGCATAAACGATTTGAATTGCCCCCACTATTACTAACCATGGGGAAAATATGGAATGAGCATGGGGCAATAATTCCATATTAATCCGAATTGGTCCATATCCTCCCATTTTCAAGAGAATCCCAGCTGGAAGCATACATGTACTATAATGTGCTTCCCCATGAGTATCTGGTAACCAGGTGTGTAAGGGAAAGATTGGTAGTTTCACAGCATAAGCTACGGGGAAGCTTAGGTATAAGACTATTTCTAATGCTATAGGATAGGATTTATTAGCTAAATTTTGAGAGTCCAATGTTGGTTCATCAGATCCATAGAGACTCATAGTTAAAGCTCCTATTGGGAGAAAAATGGAACCACCTGCAGTGTACAAAACAAATTTTGTGGCTGCGTATAGACGCCTTTTCCCCCCCCACATGGACAAAGGTAAGTGAACAGGAATTAGTTCCGGCTCCCACATAAAAAAGGAAAGTGAAGTATCTTGAGGAGCGGATGATCCTACCTGGCCGCCGTACATTGCTAACATCGAGAAATAAAATAATCGTGGACTTCGGGTAACTGGCCAAGCCGCTGAAGTAGCTAAAGTAGTAACGAATCCTGTCGATGAAATAAGCCCAATGGAAAGTCCATCAATCCCCAATCTCCAATGAAAATCAATGGGATTTATCCAATTATAATCTTCTTTCAATTAAATAAATGGATTATTAAAATTGAAATGATAACAAAATATATAGGTTATTAAAAGGAACTCTGACAAGCAAATGCCTGGAGTATACCATCGAACAATCTTATTCCCCCTATAGGGGAATAATGGGATTGATGAACCCGCGGGTATAGGTGAAGGAACAATTATTGTTAGCCAAGGATAGTTGCTCGTGATGAGGATAGGGGGATTTTGAACAGAAAACCCATTCCCAAGATTTTGTTTGAGTATGGGTCTTTATCGAATGAGTACAAATTCCTATTTATTAGAAGAATAGGTTAAACCTTTCATAAAGAGCCAACCATTCTTTTTCGATAGTATCTATCGGTCAGTAAGCTAAACCCGTACTGCGAGTCGTCTCGGATCCCAAATAAACGCGTACACTCAGAAAATCTGTTGGACAAGCGGATTCACACCTTTTACAACCTACACAGTCTTCTGTTCTGGGAGCAGGAGCAATCTGGTTAGCCTTACATCCATCCCAAGGTACCGTTTCTGATACATCCGTGAGGCAAGCTCTTACACATTGGGTACAACCAATACATGTATCATAAATCTTTACTGAATGTGCCATTGGATCTATCGATTTCCAACAATACCGGGAGATACCATGAGCCTTAAATTTACTAAGATTTTACCGATATATTGCTAATGGCAATATTATACCGATAAAATTCATTTGATGAATCTTTGTATTAATGAATATTTGGAATATACAACTTTGATTATTTATTGATTCTGAATGAAACCGATTCGAATTTTTTAGACTTTACTTAATACAACTTAATCATTTATATTAATCACTAGCATAACAAATAAATGAATTTTATATGAAATAATCTCTATTTTGTTTATAAATCGGAATGACATATCAGATCTTTATATATCCTTTTCAAAAGGTGAAGAAAAAATAGGATATATCCAGATTTGTAACTTTTTTAAATTACCATTTTAACAAATTGAATTGATCAATACGAATTGATTTTCTGTTGCGATAGATAGCTAGAACAATGGCTAATCCAATAGCTGCTTCAGCAGCTGCAATAGCTACAATGGAGATGGAAAAAATCTCTCCTTTTACTTGTTGAATGTCCAAAAAATTGGAAAATGTGACAAGATTTACATTAACTGCATTGAAAATTGACTCGAGACACATAGGTGCTCTGATCATACTCCGACTCGTGATTAATCCGTAAATGCCGATACAGAATAGGAAAGCACCTGGAATAAGTGCATGTTCAAGCATGATCAATTAACTCCTTATGGATCCTAAGGTTCTTAAGTATAAATAAAAGTTAAGTAAGTATAAAAAAAAAGTTTTTATAGTACTCATGAAACGAAAAAATCATCTTTGGCCTGTAATACCTCACTCTCCTCCAGTTCAAACATTTTCCCTCGGCGAGCCGTAGTAATAGCTCCTACTAGAGCAACCAAAAGAACTATAGAAAGAAGTTCAAATGGAAGCAAAGAATCGGTTAATGAATGGGATCCAATACGTTGAACGTCATCTGTTAAAGGTTCTTCCACGATCCCACCCGGTAATACGATTAAGGATACTCTGGACCATGATGTATTTAGGATCATAATGATCGGTAGAAAAAAAAGACTTATACAAAGTGCTAAAGTAATTCCATCTCCTGCAGTCCGGTATGTAGAAAGATGGAAAGATTGTGGCTCATTCGTTGACGTAACAGCAGATACAATTGAAACATTTACGGCTCCTACATGAATCGAGATTTGCACAGCAGCTACAAAGTCCGCATTCGGTAAAAGGTATGGAGGGGATATACAAGCGAAAACTGACCCTGAAAGAGGAGCGGAATAAACTATATTTGTGAGCGATACTACTCCTGGACCTCCTAATATGGGACCTAACTCTAAGGAGACAAAAATAGCCTCATGAATTGGTTCAGGTAAATTGATCATGTTCGCAATAAACGAAAGTCCTCTCTTTCAGGATCCTATTCACTGACTCAAAAAAATCACCCTGTTTCTATATAATTATATTCCGAGTTAATTCAGAAAGAAACTCTATATGTATTGTTTTTCCACCCCTTTTTTCCGCTTCTCAATCGAACTCAGTGTGAGAATCAGTTACATCTCTTGAATCAAGATGTCCTTCCATAACTCCTTTAGATAAATAATTTAAACTTGGAATAGCTTGAATTGTAGAATCTTTGATCACTGATATGGGCAAACGTCCTAAAGCAATCTGATCATAATTTAATTCATGACGATCATAGGTCGAAAGTTCATATTCTTCAGTCATTGACAAACAGTTTGTGGGACAATATTCGACACAGTTTCCGCAAAATATACAAACTCCAAAATCAATACTGTAACTTTTCAATTGTTTCTTTTTCATGTTCCTTTTCAATTCCCAATCAACAACAGGTAGATTGATTGGACATACACGAACGCATACTTCGCAAGCAATACATTTATCAAATTCAAAGTGAATACGTCCACGAAATCGCTCTGATGGAATCAATTTTTCGTAGGGATATTGAATGGTCATAGGTAAACGATTCATGTGATCCAAGGTCACCATAAAACCTCGACCGATATACCTCGCAGCTTGAATTGCTTGTTGACTATAATCCCGGAGTCCATTCACCATGGAAAACATATGGTAGATACCCTCGAATAAATTATTCAATTCTTTTTTTTTTTTTTTATCCAACGCATAAGATTGAATAAATATATAAATGTGTTTATTATAGAATCTTATTCACATAAATAAATTATAATTATAGTGAAAGAAGTTGAAAAGAAGCTGTTAATAATAAATTACCCAGGGCGACAGGCAAAAGAAATTTCCAACCAAGATCCAATAATTGGTCCATTCTCACTCTGGGTAAGGTCCATCTTGCCATGATAGAAATGAACAAAGATAAATAAGCTTTAGCTAATGTAATAGTAATTCCTATTGCAATATTGGTAACCTCACCAGTTCCATCAGTTGAATTTAATTCTAAGTGGTCGAAAACTGGTAAGAAAGGGATAGAAAAGTTCCACCCGCCCGAATAAAGAACCGTTACGAACAATGAAGAAGCTAATAGGTTTGGATGAGAAGCAACATAGAATAGGCCGAATTTTATACCTGAGTACTCGGTTTGATAACCTGCTATCAATTCTTCCTCCGCTTCTGGTAAATCAAAAGGCAATCTTTCACATTCCGCCGGGGAAGGAATAAAAAAAGCTACGGAACCTATAGGTTGACGCCACAAATTCCATCCCCGAAAACCATATTTGGACTGCGCCTCGACTATATCAACTGTACCCAAGCTGTCGGATAATCATAGTCGATGTTAGCATCACTGTTAGCATCTCTATTTCAGAACCGTACATGAGACTTTAGCTTCATACGGCTCCTCGATGGCTATCGAGAAACAAAAATTTAATGATAAATTTTCATAATCAATTGAACCAATGAGATTCTGTCTGCTATAACAATAGAAGCTTTCGAATCTATCTCAGCCTTTACAGTTTTTTTGTTAGCACTAACTCAAGTCTCTCAGTAGAAGAAGATTTTATATTCTCTATAGGATAGAATTTACGCATGCTCATTTATGAGAGGTGAGAACTGTATGAAGGATTACTTCGTTCCCGATAGTCATTCGTTTAGTAGATAAGGATATACTCCAGATCGGGGTCCTGGGGAAGTACTACTCGGTCGTCCCTACCAACGTCAAGTCCTAATCCCATTATTGGTAATATCTATAAAAGATGCTTTTTTTACTAATCTTTCGCGTATCTTAGTGTTCCTGACCATCTACTCCTGCCTAATCCTAAGTATGATAGTAATAACTTCATACATTTTATCTTTTGCCCCCGCTGTCGGGCCCCGATAACTAATCTTGAACCCGGGTACACAGTTTTTCCTGCGTTCCGTATGCTTTCACTCTCGCACATAGAGGATGGGACTTGATCCTATTACTGCAAATGAATAAGCTGTTTGATCTCACCCATATGACTATCTAGTTTTCTAGGATAAGAGGAAGAACTATCTCATCCTTTTAATTGACTCTCTTGTGAAAGAGGTTTAGTATTTCAACGAATCACACGTGGGGATATGGATGACACACGTAAAGCTAAAGGAATTTCATAACTAATTGATTGAGCAGCGGCTCGAAGACCACCCGAGAAAGAATATTTATTATTTGATCCGTATCCCGCCATGGGGGGTCCGAGAGGAGCAATACTTGAAACAGCGATCCAAAAGAAAACACCTGTCCCAAGATCAGCTAGAATAATGTTGTGGCCAAAAGGAATTACTAAGTAACTTAGAAAAACTGGTATGATCACCACAGCCGGTCCGATATTGAATAACCATAAATCTCCCCTGGATGGAATAATATCTTCCTTCAATAGTAGCTTTATTCCATCTGCCAGAGCTTGAATAATTCCCGAAGGGCCAGTATATTCAGGTCCAATACGCTGTTGTATCCCTGCAGATATCTTTCTTTCAGGCCATATAATGACTAGAACTCCCATCGTAACTCCTAATACAAGAGTGATTATGGGTATGATAATCCATATAAAACCGAATAAATCTCTTGGAAATCCTAATCTATGGAATAGATTGATAGCTTGTTCCTCAATATCTGTATTAACCGCCGTTTCAACGATCAACCTCTCCCGTGATAATATCTATACTACCTAGAATTGTCATAATATCTGCCAATTTCACTCCTTTTAATAGTTGAGGAAGAATTTGTAAATTGAGGAACCCTGGTGGGCGAATTTTGAATCTCCAAGGAAAGAAAGAATCGTCTCCCATGAAAAAGATACCTAATTCTCCTTTAGGAGCTTCAATTCTAAAATAAAGCTCATTTTTGGGTAACTTGAAAGTGGGAGAGGGCTTTTTACCAATGAACCGATAATCAAAATCATTCCAATCTGATTTATTTACTTGATCAAGCCGTCGAGCTTCCAAATTTTCAAAAGGCCCCCCTGGAATAACTTCCAAAGCTTGTTTGATTATTTTAACGGATTCTCTCATTTCTCCGATTCGTACCAAATAACGAGCTAATGAATCTCCATCTTTTTGCCATTGAATTTGCCAATCCAACTCATCGTAACATTCATGATGATCAACTTTACGAACATCCCATTTTACTCCTGGAGCTCGTGGCATAGGCCCTGATAAACCCCAATTTATGGCTTCTTCTCTACCAATAATACCTACTCCCTCAACTCGTTTCAAAAAGATAGGATTTCGTGTAATAAGTCTTTCATATTCATCCACCTTCGGTAGGAAATAATCACAAAAATCTAAACCTTTGTCTACCCAACCGTAAGGCAGATCCGCGGCTACTCCCCCGATACGAAAATAATTATGCATCATTCGCATACCAGTTGCGGCTTCGAATAAATCATATATCATTTCTCTTTCCCTGAAGATGTAGAAGGAAGGAGTTTATGCACCAATATCAGCCATAAAGGGTCCGAGCCATAACAAATGGGAAGCTATGCGACTTAACTCTAGCATAATGATTCTTATATAACTAGCTCTTTTAGGCACCTGAATATTGGTCAATCTTTCTGGTGCATTTGCTGTTACTGCTTCTGCGAACATAGTAGCTAAATAATCCCATCGTGTGACGTAGGGAAGATATTGGACGACTGTTCTATTTTCAGCAATCTTTTCCATTCCTCTATGTAAATAACCTAATATGGGTTCACAACCAGTAACATCTTCACCATCTAAGGTAACAATAAGTCGAAGAACACCATGCATTGATGGATGATGAGGGCCCATACTTATTATCATGGGATCTCTCTTTGTAGTGAGCATGGTCGTATGCCGCTCCCCCTCGAATAATTCCAGAAATGAGTAAGAATAAGGAAATTTTCATTCTTCATATTGATATAATTAAAGTGGATGCTTAGCTAAAGATTCTAAAAGATAAATTAACGTTTTTTCAGCCCGCGAATGCGTAATTGATTAATCAAATTTTCATAACAGAGTGAATTTTTTTGAGATAGATGAACCAAAAGACGTTCACGTTTTCCTGGGATTTTCCACAAACCTCTCTGAGATGAATAGTCTTTGCCATGCAATTTTAAATGATAGGTAGGTTTCAAAATTCGATTAGTTAAATGGGATATTTGAAACTCAACGGATCCTGTTTGTTTTTCGGGAACCAAAGATGAACGAATCAGTGTATTTTTAGCCATAGGAACAACAATTGCTCCTAAATTAATTATATGATGGACGGAAAAAATAAAAATTTTGGATTGTAGCTAATTAATAGTTTTTTTACAAAAATAAGAGCAAGATTTTCAATATCTTAAGATGTCTATAAAATAGAATAACATCTTTTCAAATATTCTTAAAAAACTTGATAAATTCATAGAAAATAAAATAAACAAGATTCTATTTGAGTAGTGGCAAATAGCACATTCTTTCAAATAGTGATGGATAAATAATAAAAAGGTTCGTAATTTCCATAAAATATAATCCAAATTTTTATTTAGAGAAACCCGGAATGCTATAAATAATGATAAAAATTGTTCATAACCGAAAATACTGAATGAAAAAGAGAAAAAGAATGCAAACATTTTTTTCTTTTCTTTTTTTTTTTATCAACCGTTTTTTGAGGGATACATACAAATTCTTGACATAGCGAATCGACTTCCATCATTTGTATTAAACCGAAATCTATTCATACAACCCAGATCTTCCAATCGATAGCTGGACCAAAGAGATCGTTTAATCATTTGAGTTTCATTTGCGTTAAATTTTTGATCTTCTTTTATTGGTTCCTCGTAGTTACGTCTATTCTCCCCGGAACAAGAATTAAACTCTGCTCCTTGATTTCCATTTTCCTTTAGATATAAGGAATTCCATATTCCCAATTGTATACGACGTTTCGAAGGTAAAATATCTTCGAGATTAAATGAATCTGAAATAATTATTTTTTCTTTATTCTCAATAACTTTTACGCGTAGTATAGATTCGTGGATGAAATCAGATATTCTTCTAAATCTACTTTTAAAATTTAATATAATACTTATCATTTTATACATCAGAATCTCGTCGTATAATACTTCTGGTAAACGATGTCCCAAATCTTTGAATATTTTATTTGTGCCATCCATGCAAGTATAGTTATAAAAAAGAACTATATTTTTCAATATCTTCTCATAGAGAGACCGAAAACTGACTCTTTCTGCTGAATTTACTCCAAATTTAATGATATTCAAAAGGTTCGTTGTATTTCCTACTATTTCCGCTTTCTCTGCTATCTGTTCAGATTTCAAATTCCATCGCTCAATATACTTATGAGATTCTCTTCTCTCAAGTGATCTTTTTTTTGCATAATCGTCTTTGTCTTTCCTTAAAAGAGATCTCTTTGGTTCGTGTATGAAACTAAAGTCACAAGTTGTTAGAAATTCATACATTTCTATAATGTTGAATTTTTTTAGAATCTCTGGATATAGCCATGAGTATAAATTGGAATTTAAATGAATATTTTTTTTCCTATCAATTTTTTTATACTCACTATTCTTTCTATCATTGACTAATTTATATTTACGTATCTTTTGAATACGATCATTAAACACGATTTCTTTTTTTTCATCTTGCCATATTGAAAATCTTTCAATGTCCGAATCTTTTATAGAAGCAAGATAACTATAAGATAAAACATTATATTTGTACCGTTCATTAAGTTTCCCCGTCTCTTTCAGATCCGCAATGAGTTTAGAATAAATCCTTTTTTTATAAGAACGTAAAGATTTATATCTATCAAAATTATCGGAAAAAGAATTTTCTATTTGCCAATGTTCAGTAACCTTATCTCTCCATCTACGTGGTGCAATCTTACGCCATATCCGTAAAGGTACATTACATCGATGAAAACATTGTAACCATTTCTTCCAGTCCTTCTCTTCCAAATCCCGTGGCTTCCTGTAACCAAGTATTCCCTCTTCATTCGAAAAAGCTTCAATATTTTTTTCAATAAATAGATTTGATATCCGGTGCCTTAAGGATTCCACTGGATAAGACTTATTCATCGTTCTCATTTGCCATATTTTGTGAAATACATATGCTTGGGATATTAATCCCGTATTCTGACTAGGATGAACTTTGAAATATTCCATTTCTTTACTAGAAATGATTAAATCTTTATTGAAAAATTTATTATACTTCGTTTTTGACCAAGAAATGAAAAATATTATTTTCTTATAAATTGTTGAAAGATCTCTTGTCAATCCCATTCTTAATTGTATTTTGAACCAAATGAGATGAAGAAGAACTACAAAATTTCTATTCATTTTTTTTAAAAGAATCTTGATTAAATAGATCCATTGCTCGATTAATTCCATACTTCTTCTGTGAAAATTCACAATTATTTGATGATTTTGAATTGATATCTTTCTTGATCTCAGTTCTTTCTCATTACCGGGATACACTCCATTCTTCTCTTTTGAATTAATATTAATTTCTAGTTCATCAGAATGGGTCGTCTGTCCAGTAATTCCTGCAATCTGATTACTTTCCGGGGCTATGAAATCCCTTAATTCTTCAATATTCGTTCGAGCTTTATATCCAGATTGATCTGGAATTGCTGGTGAAAAATTTTCGTTACATTTAGTTGTAATTCCAATTGGTAATTCGTCAATTATTTTGCTACTTGTCCCAAAATTTGTTCTGTGTTCATTATCTGGTTCAAGACTAGATATATTATTAGTCGTAGTTTTATTGGGCTGAGTATCTAATATTGTTATATCTTTTTTATAAATATTTGATTCTTTTTTTAATGGAAAAAAATTGTTAAAGATTTCTGTAATTTTTTCCAATAAAATATTTATTTTCCATCTTTTTTTCAATCCCCCAATTAAAGGCTTAAAGAAGGAAGGGTTTTTTTTCCTACTGCCAAAGGGTAAATAGGTTTGAAATCCCAAGGCTGTTAAAAAACCATAATCAATTTTTTTATTTTTTGCTATTTGATTTTTTGCTAAACTATATGAATTCGTTTCGAATCCAGGATCACGCCACTTCAAATGAGAAGGATTTATAATTTTTATTTGAAGACCATCTCTATGCCACGAAAATGGTAATTTGTCCACCGAAACTTCGGTACCATCATAAGTGCATCCTATAAAAAATTCTTTATTCCAATCATTCCAATCCTCTGTCCATTCCTGAGTTTGGAATAATAATAGATAACTAATAGTTTTAAATATTATTAATATAGGTAATACTATATATTTTCTAAAGTATAATTGGCTGATTAAAAAAAGACCTCTTGCCCAATGAGCAAGTGGAAAATCAAAATCGTTTGCCGTCGCGAGACGATTAGCTTTTGTTACTACTTTTACAGCAAAAGCCTTTTTCGAAAGAAAGGATATTAATCCTTTCATTTTCTTCTCAGGATGTGCAAAAGTCGGTTTTACATTTACGCCTATTATGTCCGGAGAAGAGAACGTAGTTTTTTTCAATATTCTCAAAAAAAATGGAGAATTCAATTTCAATTGTAACGATTCTTCTAATAAAGCTTTACGTCTTCGAGCACGTATGGATCCTAATATCAGGTTTCGGCGAAAATCTGGCTGTGTCGCGAAAGTTTTCACAAATCTAAATTTTTTATTCTTTTTTCTAATAAAATCTATATTTTTTATTCTGAGGGAACGAATTCCACTGAATACATTCATAAGATCGAATGCATTGTTTATTAATTTTAAAAATAGAGGTTTTTCTTTTTTAATTTCTCGGAGTTGGGGTTCCTTAAAGATCTGTAATATTTCCGCTATTAAAGGGAAAGAAAGATTTTCTTTTACTCCAGTAAAGTTACCTGAAGATAAATCATCTGTTTGCCAAGCATATTGAAGTTTCCACCATAGAGAATAATCGTCAGTCAAAATACAAGGTGATTTTGGTATTGCAACCCCTTCACGTAATTGTCTATTCAGAAGAGGATCAAACCCTTTAAGGAAAATATCGTTCCCGTGATCGCATAATTTATTCTTTTTTTCAATAACTTTTTCTATTGAAGATCCTTTGTCTAGAGCTCGAATTCTATTCGTTAATTCATTATTCAAATAATCTTTTCCCCGTTTTTCGGTATCAATCCATTCCTTCTGACAAAGATCTTCGAATGACGAAGGAATATCCGAAAGATTGAAATATTCCTTGAAATTTCTTTCAAAAATTGACAAACTGGGTGAAGATGTGAAAGATATTCTTTGTCTCCCATCACTCACACACGTGTCAAAAAAATATTGAGACATCTCTGTTTTTATAGGAGTCATCGCCTTGAAATAGAAAAGATCCTCCTCGACATATCGGAATGGTCGGACCCATTTTCGGTAATCGAATAAGATAGTAGGCCACTTTTTTAACCACGATAACTTTTTAGCTTCCTTTTTTTCAAAGACAAAATTAGAATATATCCTGTCATCGAAGAAAGGTACAGGAGCTCTACCCAAATATAATAGACAGAGAGCTATATAAATGATACGGGAAGTTCGAGCAAAAAGAATCCTTACTAAATAAGAAAGTCTATTATCTGTATCTGAATCGGGTTTTAAAACGGAAATAAATTTGGCCAAAATTCCGGGAAAAATGGAACCACCCAACCACCAGCCATAAAGGCTACTTATTACAAATAAAAATTTATTGCTATAACGGAAAGTAAAGAGTTTAGCTAATCTTGCTAATACAGGACTTGGTAACAGAACAGGATTGAATAATGAAAGGATAATAATATCCAAAAATGTTAATGTTCTTCCTTCATAGACAAATTGAGTATCATCAGATTTCTGAACTATTTTTGCAAACCTAAAATGATAATGAATTATTGGTCTTTTTTCTTTTTGCAATCGGTGACATAAAAGACGATGCCAATAAAATAACATGTACGGTAAAACTAGCAAAGTTATTGCATGAGGTTTCACTAACATGACATAGAGATGCAAATAGTATACCGATAAAATGATTACCAGTTGTCCTGCAATTGAAGTTCCAATAGCTAATCTAGCATTAGAATCTTTCCCTAAAAGAAAGGTTCTTACGAGTAAGATCTGAGGAAGACCGATAGGTAATGTTGCAACAAATCCGTAATATAGCCCGAATAGGATCAACGGGCTTGAAACATTTATCCACGGCAATATTTCAATCCGTAATAAAAAAAGTGAAAAATTTTTTTTTGACGTAATAGGATCACCTCCTCAGAAACGGGAGTAGAAAATGGTTATTAATAGCTGCTTTATCCTCTTCGGAGATTATTCTATTATCTCTCTTATTATCTTTCTTACAAGCATATTTTTTTTTTAAAGTATTCGATTCGCCTTGCATTCCCCGTTCACATTTACTGTGGTTCATACGAGTAACAGAAACTCTTTTTGACAAATGTAAATAGTTTGTTTCTACCACACTTTTCTTACTCGAACGATATGGAAAGATTAGTGATACGAAAAGTAACACTAAATTGAATATATGGATTCGATGTGAAGAATTGGAACAAATGATAAATAGAAAGTCGAAGAGCTTGTGTTCTCGATTGGAAAAGATTTCAGTTAACAATCCCAAATTCCATTTTGTCCATAAATTCAATAAATATCTATTCAATAAATATTGATGATCTTTACCCCACTCCCAATGAGGGTTCTGTTGAGGTTTCTGCATCCTCTCCAATAAGAAATAGAATCCTTTCGGTATCAATTGTTTTTGCTTATATTTAGGTTTCTTTCCGTTCATACTTCGGTCTCTATTTTCCTCCAAAAAATGAAATGAAATGCCTATGCCTATGATGCGTAATCCTTTATATAATACATAATAATGATGACATGACACAAAGAAAAATTTACATCAAATCAAAATCAATTGAGACAGATTATTAATTATTAATAAGAATATTAATGGAATAGAAAGAATCTTTATTAGTTTTTATTTCGAAACAGAATCATTCACTCCATCATCTTTTTTTTTTTTTCACATACCTTTTAGTCAGTCAGAAAGGGTAGGCAAACGACGGGGGGGCGAAAGGGATTGCTATCGTTACCCCTTCTCCGTATAATAGAGGTTAGGGTGTACGCGAAGTTCCGGAGAAAGCTCCGTCCAACGGTTCATGCACTGGTCATAGGTCGGTCCGAAGAAAAAGAGTCTTCGAGTGTACATAGGATTGAATTCTCCGCATTGTTCCTGGGTAGCTCAGCGGTAGAGCGGTCGGCTGTTAACCGATTGGTCGTAGGTTCAAATCCTACCCAAGGAGATCCATATTTTTATAATCTAAGGGCTTACTTTGACACTTCGTCAGGAATGAGTGAAACGTTGCTCGTCATTGCTTATATCAATGCGAAATAGCCGGGGACGAGGATAAAGATGTACCCCCCACCCACTACTTCCCGGTAGTCCTGGAATAGAATGGAAGCAACGCACTCTCCGGAGTGCCGAGAAGCTAGGATAAGCAAATCCATCATTCTTTGTTCTGATGGCATTTCCAGAATATAATTGGGGCTTCTATTCGCTCGACCTGTTACTAGCTGGTCCGGTAAAACTGCCGTGCCGATCCTTCTCTCGAAAATCATTGATGGGTCGGTCTCTGTATGCATGCCGTCAGTATCCTGACGTAGATCCGGGACAATAATATCTTGTTCTATAGCTCCAATTAGCTACTCTCGACTAGCCGATTGATAACTTAGGTAATGCACGAGCAGTCTTTTAAAGATGCATTCATAAACGAGGGGCTACTGCCACAAATTTACCCACTTCCGCGAGCAAGCATATTAGTGGTGATGAGGAGCGTATTATTGCTGAGACTCCGCTCAACA